CCCCTCTACGTAATTCTTCCGAATTTCGAATAGTACTCAAGATCCTCTGTTTTCGATTATCTAATAAATCATTTAATGAAAGTAGATTATCTTACCATTAATTTCACAACCTCCATAATCTCTTCCCGAACCAAACATGAATCTTTCGATTCATTTGGCTCTCACGCTCAATTATTTATTTTATGTTATGGGCATTCCCATATCTTTTTTTTTTTTAATGTAATGAGCCTACCCTCTCTTTTCTGTTTATATTCAAAAACATCGAAACTGATATAAGACCAGAATATTAGAAGGACTCTTCCGACCAGACAAAAATCTCTAATTGTCAGCAAAGTTCTTTCTTTATTTGTATTTGTTCTTTATTTGTATTTGTTCTTTATTTAATTTTAAATTAAAATTTACAATTTATTTCTATATTTTTTTTTATTTCCTTTTTTTCTTCACTTCAAATCCAAAAATTCCTATTTTTTTTTACGTAGGTCGTCGATTCGGCATTGGAAAAAAAAGAGCAAGATGCCCATTTTTTTAATAAATGGTTCAAATCGTTTTATCGATATGAGTGTTCTATATCAGATAAATTACCAACTATTCATTTTTAAACCATTTCGGTACGTTAGTACCGGTAGAAAGAGTACCATGTTTTGCCTGGACTTCAAACAGTTTAGCTTTAACCATGTTAATGGTCTCACATTATTGGTTGATAGAGAATCAAATTTACCAATAAGTCACGAAATGCTATGGTTCTTACATATGATTTCTTAATTTATTCAGAAATAATTCGTTGAGATCGTGCACTTTTTTTCCTATTTATCCTATAAAATGAATAAAATACCATAAATAAAGTGCAGTCGGATGGATCCAACCTATTCTTGAAATACACAACTCGCACACACTCCCTTTCCAAAAAAAATCAATACACCAAGCACTACACTTAGATTTATTGGATTTGTTGCTAAAATATCGGTATTAAACCCGAAACTCCCGGCGGATGGCCAGTGACCCAAGGAAAGGAAAGAATCGGTTACATTTTTCATATGTTCTCCTCTTATAGATAGGACTAACAAAGAACAGAGTTCTTTTTGTATCACTTCGTCGTCCCTTTTTTGGTCGATTTCTTTTTATTATATAAATAATATTTCCATTTTTTTTTTATGTGAGTAGATTAAATCTATTAATTTGATAATTTTTAAATTTCTTACTTGAAGTTTCCAATCCAATAAAATACTTATTTTATTAGGTTAAGTCTTGGGTTTCATGTCAATTGTGAAATATCTCGTTTGTTGAAACGATTCCTAAAAAAAGTAAAAAAAGGTTTACATTGTACTAAGCTAAGGACGCGAAGGAAGAAAACGAACAGATCCAGTAATTACTCATCCTCAAAACAGTCCTTCCTTTCCTGGGGTATTGTCTCAACAAATAAATAATTGTAGGAGTAAAGCGTTGATATAATTAGAAGAAGCAAACAGCAATTCTGAGTTAATAAAATAAGAAAAAAGTATAGCGAGTTAAAAAAATAAGAAAAAAAGTATAGTATGTAAGGTACTTTTTTACATTTCTAGGATTAAACAAAAGGATTCGCAAACAAAAGCGCTAACGCCACGACCAGTCCATAAATTGTTAAAGCTTCCATAAAAGCTAGACTAAGCAATAAAGTACCTCGTATTTTACCCTCTGCTTCTGGTTGTCTCGCAATACCCTCTACAGCTTGGCCTGCAGCAGTACCTTGACCAACTCCAGGTCCAATAGAAGCAAGCCCTACGGCCAATCCAGCAGCAATAACGGAAGCGGCAGAAATCAGTGGATTCATGGTAAGTTCCTCGCACCCCCAAAAAAAATGGTTAATGATACAATCAACCAATGAATTTTTACTTCATTTTTTTATCATTTTTTTCATTAAGATTTTATCATTAAGATCTATCTGATTAAGATCTATCGAGTCGAAATAACTAAAAACTCCGAATTGAAATGATAATATTACTGAATCGTCAGAACTATTTCGATATCTCATTTTGAGTTTCTACCCATAATGGAGTTTTTGTTTTTGTAAATACATATGTATACGGTTCTAGTTATTGCATTTCTTTGTTTCGAACCATTCTTTCATTCAATTCTTCTTTCCTTTCTTTTTTCTTCTAGATACTATCCTTGAGTTCATCTCTTTTTTGCATTTCATTCAATCCACAATCACAGACGAAACAGAAGGACTTTTATTGGAACTATATAAATGCAGTGAACCGCAATCAAATCAATCAATAATATATATATAGGGTATATGTATATAATAATATATATATATATATTAGGAATAGTCCTATATAACTAGTAAATATCTAATATCACATATACATTTGTTTCTTCCATAACGTAAACCGCCCACATTTTATATTGAATCGGATTCTAGAATCATTCCTCGAAACAGACACAGGGGCTGGACTTATAGAGATTACATACATCTAGTGTGACCCCCCCAACCCATCTTTTTTTTTACAATTCCGCCGTCTATCTTTTTTCCTACGACTCTAGGTCGTATGTATATTCATACGTATTTGTATTTGTATCTATTATGTTCCCCAACCAAGTGGATTATCTTGAATCATGCATGAATTGGGATAAGCTTAAAAAAGACTATTTCGAAAACTAGTCAATGATGACCCTCCATGGATTCACCTATATAAGCCGCGGCTAACGTTGCAAAAATAAGAGCTTGAATACCACTTGTAAATAATCCAAGAAGCATAACAGGTATAGGAACTACTGAAGGGACTAAAGAAACAAGAACAACAACTACTAATTCATCAGCCAATATATTCCCGAAAAGTCGAAAACTAAGAGATAAAGGTTTTGTGAAATCTTCTAGGATGTTAATTGGTAAAAGTATTGGGGTTGGTTGAATGTATTTCCCGAAATAACCCAATCCTTTTTTGGTAAGACCCGCATAAAAATATGCCGCTGACGTGGGTAAAGCTAAAGCAACAGTAGTATTTATATCATTCGTAGGCGCAGCTAACTCCCCATGAGGTAATTGTATGATTTTCCAAGGTAAAAGAGCACCTGACCAGTTAGAAACAAAAATAAATAAGAACATAGTTCCAATAAAGGGAACCCAAGGACCATATTCTTCTCCAATCTGAGTTTTGCTCAAATCTCGAATAAATTCAAGGACATATTCGAAGAAATTCTGGCCGTCGGTCGGAATGGTTTGTGGATTCCGAACAGCTATGATGACTGAACCTAATAAGATAGCAATTACGACCCAAGAAGTGATAAGTACTTGGGCATGGATTTGTAAACCTCCTATTTGCCAATAGAAATGTTGGCCTACTTCTACACCCGATATATCGTATAACCCTTTGAGTGTTTTAATGGAACATGGTATAACATTCATATTGTCCTCTGACAGAAATTGAACTTCAAAAAAGGAATTATTTTGATTCAACCATCTATTTCTCAACTCACTAACTTGAATCATTAATCGTATATTTTATTTACGATACCAAGAAATTACATAACATCATAACATAATATCAATATCCCCAGTACTTTTTTTTTTATCTCTTTTTAAAAATTCAAAAATAGTAACCGATCCAATAAATCTATGAGTTGCCAAATAATTAACTAATCTTACTAATCTTATTATTCTTAATGATAATCAACGATTTCTTATATAGCTAGAACGACCCTCACAAATTGCAGATACTAATTTGTTAAGAATCAATCGGATTGAAGCCATAGCGTCATCGTTTGCTGGAATCGAAATATCTGCGAGATCTGGGTCACAATTTGTATCGATTAAACAAATTGTTGGAATACCCAAAATGACACATTCTCGAAGAGCCGTATATTCTTCTTGCTGATCAACGATGATCACAATATCAGGCAACCCCGTCATATATTTGATCCCACCGAGATATGTTTGCAAGGTAGATAATTTTCTCTTCAACATTGCTGCATCTCTTTTGGAGAGACAGTTGAGTTTCCCCATCTTTTGTTCTGCTCTTAAGTCCCTGAACTTGTGAAGTCTCGTTTCCGTAGTGGACCAATTCGTTAACATACCACCAGGCCATTTTTTATTAACATAATGACACCGAGCCCTTATTGCAGCTGATGCTACTGAATCCGCTGCTTTATTTTTTGTACCAACGATTAAGAAGTTTTTTCCCCTACTTGCTGCATCAAAAACTAAATCACAGGTTTCTGATAAAAAACGAGCAGTTCTAGTGAGATTTGTAATATGAATACCTTTACGCTTTGCAGAGATGTAAGGGGCCATTCTAGGATTCCATTTCTTAGTACCATGACCAAAATGAACTCCTGCTTCCATCATCTCTTCCAAATTGATGTTCCAATATCTTCTTGTCATTTTTCCCCAGACACTTCCTTTTTTTTAACAAAGAGACGAGGTACCCTGAAATAAATAATTGTTCCGATGGAACCTTCTAGGGGGGATTGACCGTTGATACACGACCCAAACCATTAATTTCTTTTAATTACTTATTTTATTTTTTACCAAATCAATAATCGGACCAGATAATTGAAAGATAGTTAAAGTGAAAGGAAAGAATCCGCTCTTAGGAATCATTAAATCGAGTAAATGATTGTTCTGATGTCTCATGGAAATTTGTCTCATGGAAATAGTTTTGGACGTAAGAACAAAATAATTCTCTATGGTGTAACAAAATATCTCTTATTTCCAACTCGAATAGATTCTTTCTTTTGATTTCCAAATGAATGTTCTTGTCTTGCCTTGAAGGGTGTACTAATTTTTTGAATCCGGTACCAACAGGTATAATCCCCCCCAGAACAACGTTCTCTTTCAGGCCTTTCAACCAATCAATACGACCTCGTAGAGCAGCTTTTGCTAAAACTCGAGCGGTTTCTTGAAAACTTGCTTCGGATATGAAACTTTGAGTATTTAGAGATGCCCTCGTTATTCCCAATAAGATTGCCCGATAACAGATCGCTTCGTCCAAAGCACGCCCTGCTCGTTCCGCCCGCAAAAAGCCGATTAATTCTCCAGGTAAAAAAACATTAGACATTCCATCTTCTGAAACCAACACTTTTGATGTTACTTGACGTACAATAATTTCTATATGTCTATTATGGATCTGTACCCCCTGGGATCGATAAACCTTTTGGATCTTATTAACCAAAGAAATACGACTTTGGGCTATGGTTAGCTCAGCTCCAATCAAGAATCCCCAGGGGATTCCAAGAATTCTTTGTATACGTTCGTTCCAACCTTCAACTCTCCTTTCTAGGTTCATCGATATTGAATCAATCGAACGCACTTCTAAGATTTGTTCCACTTTTGGAAGACCTTGCGTTATGTCACCAGATCTCGATTTTTCATATATAAATGTAACTAATGTATCTCCTTCGTAAAGGATTTCTCCATAATGGCTATGAACAGTTGCTCCTGGAGTGGCCAAATAGGGTTTAGCTGATCTTATAACTAAGGAGTCAACATGAACAATTAAAATTTGACCAGATTTTTTTACGTGTGATTCGTATTTGAATAGACATACATTTTCACAAATAAATTGTCCAAGGCTAATTATTGTAGATGTCTCTTCACAATAATCGTGATGGAGAAAGCACCAATTCAAATGGAGTGGATTCAAAATTATGTTACCACATGGATCGGGATTATAAATCCTTCTATTTTCATCTATTAAACAGTATTTAAGTACTTGGAAAGTCTGTTTAAAATTGTCAAGTAGCAAATATTTCTTTAACAAGATATGATTATGAGTTATTAAATAGTAAGATGAAAAAAAATTCGCTATTTTAGGGACAATAGTCCCTAAGGGACCCAGCAAATCCCTAATTTGGATTATGGGATCTGATTCTTTTGTCACATTGTTATATTTCGAGCCATTGAATGGACCAATTCGAGAACAATTGGATGATGACAAAATTATCAAAGATTGGCATTCCTTATTTTTATTTCGATTCAACAACGTACCAATACCAATAGTTCCTTGATGTTGGATAAGTGATTGAATCTTCGCCTTGGAATAAAAAGGATTGATATTGGTGCGATCTAATCCATTATCGGAAATCAATACGGAACTTGCCCTATCATATCTTTTTCCGGTATACGAAATAGTGGACTTGACTAACTCAATTCTTATGAAATCGCGAATCAGATCATTTGTCCTTACCTCAACAAAGGAAGCATGAACCTCTTCTATAGAACCATTTTTTTCTTGGTCCCAATTCAATACTAAGCAAGTCCGAACTAATTGAATACTTGTGTGATAAATTCCTCGAATTGACTTGCCATTTCCATAAAGGATATAATTGACAACTCTAAGTTGGACATTATCCTTTTCCTGCAAGAGATCCCGAGGGAAAAGTGTTGCTAAATTTATCCCATCAGCTATTTCATATGTGACTACGGACCGAACCGAAACAAAATACTTTTTCTTGGTGGGTGTAATCCGTTGGACATAGATCCCATTTTTCCATTTTTTTGATTTCTTAGAATTTTTTTTTTCCGTCTCTGGTGGTATCAAAATGCCGCTGTGCCTGGATATCTTATCTGTTTCTCCAGGAAAGTGAATATCTCCAGAAAAGATTTTCAGTTCAATACTTTTTTTTTTTCTCTCCACCCGGACTAATCCGCCTACCCGGCTTCTTGTATTTAAAGCGAGTTGTGTATCTACTCCAATGATACTATTGTTCCGGACCATTATGAACGAAGATCCGGGTAAGATATGCACTTCTTCGAGAATGAAAAAAAACCGATCTACTTTCTGGTATTTCGGACTAAATTCTTTTGCTCCTCGATACTCAATCAAATCCTCTTTTTTTATGATTGAATCTACCTCTATGGTCCCATATTTAGTAATTCCTGAACTATTTCTTCTGTATCGTGGATCATCAAAATAAGCAAGAATACTATTTCTACGTAAAATACCATTTATGGGTATTTCAATCGAAATACCAAAACAGGGCATTAGTTCTTTATCTCGTTCTTGATCATATTGTAATGGGATAATGAATCTATTTCTTCGTTTTTTCGCCAAGAAATCAGAATTTTCTTGGAGAATAGAAGGATATATGAAATTCCAATGACCATTGGATATGATTCGATCAGGTCTTGAATAGTCAAGAATTTCCCTATCTTTTTTACCAGAAGTATCCAACAATTTATGTCTTACTCGATGATTAGTCATTGAGAGGTCAAAGATATATCTTTCTTCGAAAGAAAAAGAATGAACATTCATTTGATCTTGATCTTTGTGGAGTGAAAAAGACACTATACTGGATCTGCGCGGACCTCCCGCTAATACCCATAAATGACTTGTTTTTGGTAATAGATGAACATTACCATGTGTATATTCAGATGCATGGTGGACATCGGTACTCCAGTGCATTTCTCCCTCTGATTCAGAATAAATATGTTTTCGTACCTTCTCTTTAAAACGAAAAGTAGACGTTCCGGCACGAATCTCAGCAATCACTTGTTCTGATTCTACATATTGATCGTTTTGA